AAAAAATCTGCTACGAAAAAAGAAAAGGGCTAGAATCGACACATTGATTCTTTTTTTGTTTCGCAATTTCGATTTTTTGAACCGTATGTATTCAAAGGTGCGTGTACGGCTCCTAAATTTTGCCCCAATCAACCGACTTTATCGGGAAAGATTCCTTTTTTTAGGACAAGATGTTGATGATGAGATCTGCAATCAACTTGCTGGTATCATGATCTATCTCGGCATAGAGGATGAGACCAGGGATATTTTTTTGTTTATAAACTCTCCCGGCGGATACATAATCCCGGGATTCGGTCTTTTTGATACGATGCAATGGGTGCAACCGGAGGTGTATACAATATGCCTGGGATTAGCTGCTTCAATGGGATCTTTTCTCCTGGTCGGAGGAGAAATTACCAAACGTATAGCACTCCCTTACGCTTGGCGTCAATGAGTTTGTTATTTTAGAGAAGGAGAAGAGAAGATTATGTCTTCGCCTTATGAAATTTGAATATAAAAAATATGAAAGAAATCAAAATATTAAGTAATAATAGCATGGCACTTCAATTTAGATATGAGTAAACTTTTTCAACACGATATGGGTTGAGATAGTAGTATGGAACAAACAAAAGGTCTTTCTTATTTGATCTTATGCATCGGGTGAGCGTCACAAATCTTTTTGCTTCAACATCAGAAGTCTTTTCCTGATATTTATGTTATGAAAGGGTATGAAAGTGAAAAAAAAAAAGATCATTTTTCCTGGGCCGGAAAAAAACTTTGGGATTGTTGAGTATCAGGCGAGATAAAGATAGGAAGCAACGGAACTATCATAGTATTTTTTGAACTCCTACAATACAAAAGAACAAAAGAAAAGGAAGGATAGTAAATGTCATTCAACGGTCTGGGTCTGATGGATTTTATTTTATTTGTCTCTTTCTTCGATGGAATGGAAAAAGATGGAATGGAAAAAGAAATTCCGCCGTATGCACTGCACAAAATATGCCCGTACGGTTGTTCAATTTGATCTTTTTCTTTTTGTTATTCTTTATCCCCTCACTTTGCCCGATCCGATGATGATGATGCGAAAATCGAGATAGAAGAAAAGAAGCGTTTATTATGTTCAGGATTATGATCCACCAACCTGCTAGTTCTTTTTTTGACGACGACGACTCAGGCGAAATTATTGTAGAAATAAACGAATTAATGCAAATATATGACGACGTCATAAAAGTTTATGCACAAAGAACGGGCGCTCCTTTATGGGTTATAGCCGTAGACATAGAAAGGGATGTTTTTTTGTCAGCAGAAGAAGCACAAAAGTATGGCCTTGTTGATCTTGTAGGAATCCAAATGGACGACTTATTGGGATTTCGGATTAATTAATTTTACAGATTAATATTAATAAATATAAATAAAATAAATCGAAACAATTGTTTTACCTATTGTTTTTCCATTTTGTTTGTATAAAAGGAGGTGAACACCATGAATAACAGCATCTGGGTTTCCTTCGTTACTCTTATTATCATAGGTTATCTCATTAGAAACCTATAATATTAGAAACCTATAATAGGTATGATCGTTGGAATCATAATTAGATCCATATTCAGATTCATAAATCCAAGGAATCGTGATTTGATCTCCTCATCTCGGTAAAATCTGAAATGGAACTTATTCTTATTCATAATGATCCGGTTAGGATCGATCTAAACCGGCCCATTCTGTATAGGATTCAACATGCCAACTATTAAACAACTTATTAGAAACACAAGACAGCCAATCAGAAATGTCACGAAATCCCCAGCGCTTCGAGGATGTCCTCAGCGTCGAGGAACATGTACTAGGGTGTATGTGCGACTCGTTCAGATCACGAGCTAGAACAAATGAGGTGATTTTTCCAGTATCAATACAATAACTAGTACCAATGAATTGGATAGAATGTAAGAACTTCAGTCACTATCGAAAAATAAAGATCTATCATATACCTATATTGTGTATAGAATTTATGGTTTCCATTGGTGCAAATCCAATCACCTCGATTTGAGATGAAAAGCAATTCTCCATTGGCAGCGAATGGTTATCCATTAAGCGGGGGAAATGGTATTTCAAAAGCAGAAAGATTATGCTCATACTCTTGCAAGAACGGACTAAGAGGGTCAGCTACCCAGCCAACCCTCTTAATTAAATGCCGTCACTGTATGAATAGATCTCATTGTGAAAAGACCTATTACTGGATAATTCATGGGTAGAGCCAAAGAATGTGAACTGTACAAGTTACAAATAACATTGATTAAATGAGGGAAGAGGCTCCGGTGTATAGAGAGGACCTCACCGTTTAAGAAGTAACCATAGAAACGATGGAAGCCACTATTTATTTATTCATTTCCATTTAATACCTATTTATTATTTATTTTCTACCTAATTTTGTACCAAATATCGGTACAATTTCTTATTCTGAGGTAAAATAAATGCCTGGAAGAAATAAAAATCGTGGTTGGGAAGGTCATAGCAGCAAAAGCCATTGGAATTTTTATTTTATACATCGGAAGAATCCGTTTTGTTTTTAATAAGACAGGAAAAAAGGGGGGGGAGGGGGGAAGAATGGCTGAAAGAAACGAAATCGATTAGTTATTCATCAAAGTTTCATTTTATTTTATTCAATGATCAGAGTTATACGAGGATATATAGCCCAGAGGCGTCGAAAAAAAACTCGTTCATTTGTATCAACTACTCAACAGAAAATGAGAGCTTTGATTTCCACTCATCGGGATAGAGGCAGGAGAAAGAGAGATTTTCGTCGTTTGTGGATCACTCGGATAAATGCAGTAACTCGTGAAAATGGCGCATCCTATAGTTATAGGCGATTAATACACGATCTGTACAAGAGACAGGTGCTTCTTAATCGTAAAATACTTGCACAAATGGCTATATCAAATACGAATTGTCTTTACATGATCTCCAATGAGATCGTCAAATAAGGAGATTGGAAGGAATTCACCGGAATGATTTAAACGGAGTTCCCGGAGAATGACTCCGGGAAGGTAGAGTAGAAATGAATATGATAAAATAAAAAAATGAAGTAGTAGGAATGAACGAACACGTTTCAAAAAAAAAAAAAAAATTTCTCCCACTCTTTTTCTTTTTTTATTCTATTACGCTGCAACAATTAAATCCCTTCGCCTTTTCGAATAAAATATCAATCAATCAGATTTTGAATTCCAATTCAAGTTGTTTTGATTCAATTGAGGAGTAGGCCTATTTATTTTCGCCTCGGAGAGGATTTTTCTTTTCTCCCCCCGGAGGATATTTCTTTTCTCCTCTCCGAGTATTTTTCTTTTCTCCACTAGGAAGATATTTCTTTTCTCCCCCAGGAGTATATTTCTTTCTGGTTTTACGAGCATATTTATTTCTGATTATCGACTTGATTTTCTTAAGTACCTTTTCATTATAAAGAAAAGGTAATGAAGATAAAACACGGGCTTGTTTTACAGAAACAGCCATTAATCGTTGTTGTTTCAAGGTCAATTTAGTCATTCGTCTAGATAATATTTTTCCCTGGTAACTAATAAATTGACCAATTAAACTCATGTTTCTATAATCAATTTGATCCCCCGGTCTAATTGGGGTAAAACGCCTACGAAAACCTCGCTTGGATTTACCAAAACCTTGCTTGGTTTTATGAAAGAATCGCTTGGATTTACGAAAGAATCGCTTGTTGGATTTATCCATATGGTTTATTCCTTATCTCTAAACGCCTATTTATTCATGCATTTCGCATTCGACCGAAATAGGACTTGATTTGTTTATTCTTGATTTGTTTATTTATAGAATAGAATTTCATTTGTTCCTGTTCGTTGGAATGGAAGGGTGGTACACGCGTTCCGTTCGATCTAGTTCTTTATCTCCCCATGAATCGTATGCTTGTAACAATAAGGACAGAATTTTCTCAATTCCAATCGACTCGGTGTATTATGTCGATTCTTTTGAGTAATATATCTGGAAGTGCCCCGCGATTCTTTCTTGAAATCATTTCGGACACAATTGGTACATTGCAAAATAACTATCCCTCTGACATCTTTACCCTTGGCCATGAACCTCCTTTGAACTTACTCAATTTTTCTAGTTTCGATCCGAACCAAAGAAGAAGAAAGGAACGAGAAATAAATCGAAGATAAGTTGTTAACCCAAAATCCACTTATGAAAGATTTTGTTGCATTCTAAAGTATTAAAATAAAAAATAAGTAATACAATAATTTCTAACTATTAATTATTCCTAATCCCAGTATTTCATTTACTATCCTGTAGGATCTCGAAGAGTCTACCCTCGACCCACACTTCTATTGATTTCTATTTCTGTTCTACCTCTATTAATTCTATCCTGAACATGAGTTTCGCTGAAGTTCAATCCACTTTTTTTATTCTTTCTCTTCCCTTCCTATCCTAAACAACTGAAAAAAGAGGGGAATTGGTCACAGAGAGTTTATTCTATCTCTAATCTTCTTCATTCACCCATTCCCATGTCAGTAACTAAAATGAAAAAAGGGGAATACCAACGCATCCGGGAATAAACGATTTATCTCTATCAATAGACCCGCTAAAGAACCAAACCATAGAGTGGTTAGCACTGGTGCGACGGAGAGATATGTTTTTATATCTCGCATTGAAAATCCTCCTTCTTTATTGGAATACATATAGGATCAGACGCATATGTAGTTAAAGATCACTTGTATTTGTACGGGAATCCCTAACTTCAAATGTATATGTACAGTGATCTGGTAGATGAAATCCACCCATCCCTAAAACAGAAAAAGATGACACTTTCTTCTCTTATTGAATATTACCGATCAATATTCATTCTTTTATACGTTTGGTTTCATCATATGTATATAATTCTTTTATTATATTCATAATTTATATGAGACCAAAAAAAGAAGAAATGGCAAGAGAAATCCTCTATAGATAGAGGAAATAACGAGGTGGAAAACAAGACATGGATTCTCTACAATGACACTGTACAACAATTG